GAAGGTAGATTTACCAACAAATTACGAAATGCTATAGTTCTTACATATAATTTATTAATTTATTCAGAAGTAATTCGCGGGATTATGCACCTTTCTTTTTTAGTTCTAACGAACAAAAACGAACAAAGTGCATCTGGTTGGATCCAGCCTATTTTTGAAATAAACAACTCGCACACACTCCCTTTCCAAAAAAGATCAATACACCGAGCACTACACTTAGATTTATTAGATTTGTTGCTAAAATATCGGTATTAAATCTTAAACTCCCGGCGGATGGCCAGTGACCCAAGGAAAGGAAAGAATCAGTTACATTTTTCATATGATCTCCCCTTATAGATAGACTAAAAAAATAGAACAGAGTTCTTTTTGTATCACGTCTCGCCCTCTTTTTTTTTTTTGCAATTGAAATTCCCAATAAGAATGATACTTAATTAGAATTAGGTTATAATTAGGTATCAGGCTATATCTCAAATCTCACATCAGTCCTTCCCAGAGTTATTGTCTCAACGAAGAATTGTAGGAGTGAAATCTTGCTATAATTTTAAAGGGCAAGTGGCAATTAAAAGTTTTAAAATACTTATAGTATTTTAAAGTTAAACTAAACAAAAGGATTCGCAAATAAAAGCGCTAATGCTACAACCAGCCCATAAATTGTTAAAGCTTCCATAAAAGCTAGACTAAGTAATAAAGTACCTCGTATTTTTCCCTCCGCCTCGGGCTGTCTCGCAATACCTTCTACAGCTTGACCCGCAGCAGTACCTTGACCAACTCCAGGTCCAATAGAAGCAAGCCCTACGGCCAATCCAGCAGCAATAACGGAAGCGGCAGAAATCAATGGATTCATGAGAAGTTCCTCGCAAAAAATAAAAAAAATGGTTAATGATACAACCAAGAATTAGGACTTAACTATTCCGAATCATTCTTTGAGTTCGTCGTTATTTGTCTTTATTTCAATTTAATCTCCTTATTCTTATTCATTCAATTCACAGCCATAGACCAGACTAAAGGAAAAGACTTCTATTTGAAAGCCAGGTCCGGAGTAGGGCAAATTATATATATCGCGAGTTCATATATAACTAGTCAATTATCACATATACATGCCTTTGTTACATAATGTAAACCAACGACTCGTATCTTAGATTCAATCGGATTCTATAAATTTGCTTTGAAACATCCACAAAAGTTCGCTTAGAGCCATTAGATTCCATATATCTTTTTTAGGACTCTAAGTTTTTGTAAACCTTTTTTTCCCTTTTAGTTCTCAGCACATGGGATACAACATCGAAAATCGAAATCATTAATATTTAGATTTACTATTGAAATTGGGTGAACAATCTAGAATATTAATTGAGGAAGGTAAAGATAAAAGGGCCAAACCAGAAAAATGGGAAAAAGATCTTTTTCCCATTTTTCCAACAATTCGCTCATATCATAATCTTTATTTGCGATTACTCTAGATTCTAGCTCGTAATATACCATACTTTGGATGTTTATTTTTCTTAAGTATAGTATCTTGAGACAGGCATACATTGACTTGGGCTAAGCTAAGCAAAAACATAGTTCAAAACTAGTCAATGATGACCCTCCATAGATTCTCCTATATAAGCCGCAGCTAAAGTTGCAAAAATAAGAGCTTGAATACCACTTGTAAATAATCCAAGAAACATAACCGGTATAGGAACTACTAAAGGTACTAAAGAAACAAGAACAACAACTACTAATTCATCAGCTAATATATTCCCGAAAAGTCTAAAACTAAGTGATAAAGGTTTTGTGAAATCTTCTAAGATGTTAATGGGTAAAAGGATTGGGGTTGGTTGAATGTATTTACCGAAATAACCTAATCCTTTTTTACTAAGACCCGCATAAAAATATGCCAATGACGTGAGTAAAGCTAAAGCAACCGTAGTATTTATATCATTTGTGGGTGCGGCTAACTCCCCATGAGGTAACTCTATGATTTTCCAAGGTAAAAGAGCCCCTGACCAATTAGAAACAAATATAAATAGAAAGAGCGTTCCAATAAAGGGAACCCAAGTAACGTATTCTTCTCCAATCTGGGTTTTGCTCACGTCGCGAATGAATTCAAGAACATATTCGAAGAAATTCTGACCATCAGTCGGAATGGTTTGTGGATTCCGAACAGCTAGAGTGGCAGAACCTAATAAGATAGCAATTACAACCCAAGAAGTAATAAGTACTTGGGCATGGACTTGTAACCCCCCTATTTGCCAATAGAGATGTTGGCCTACTTCCACACCGGATATATCGTATAAGACTTTTAGTGTGGTGATGGAAGATGATAGAACATTCATATTGCCCTCTGACAGAAATAGAACTTTAATAAAATAAATTATTTTGATTCAACCGAATTCTAGATTCTATTTTGTATACCAACTAATCACATAATCGCCCATTTTTTTATCTCTTTTTGAGATTAGGGAATAATAAGCGAATCCAGAAATCTATGGAGTTCTAATTTTCTTATTATTAATCAAAG